TTTGATGCGTTATGCACACCAACCCGATTTTAAGCACGGCTTAATCAAAGGCTCTATGCGAACTCAAAGGCGTAAAATTGTTATTGAGAAACTGTTTCAAGCAAATGCACATTCCCCCCTTTTTTTTGACAGGAGAAAAAAAAAAAAACTTTTTTCTTTTGCTATCCCCCGCCCGGTTCAACTGAACCGAATTTTTAGAAATTGGTCGGCGGGAAAAGGGTTCAGGATTTTAGAGTCTACAGACGAACAAACAAAAAGAGAAGAAAAACCAAAAAGAGAATCTAAAAAGAAAAACGACCGAGTAAGGGAAAAAAAGCGATTAGAGATAGGGGAAGCCTGGGATACTTTTGAAATTACCCAAATGTTAAGGGGTTGCATTTTAATAGCCCAATCAAGTCTTAGAAAAAATCTTATATTACCTTCATTGATAATCGGTAAAAATCTTGGACGTATGCTATTATTGCAAATTCCTGAATGGTCTGAAGATTTCGAGGAATGGAATAGAGAAAAGCATATTAAGTGCACTTATACTGGTAATCCGTTATCCGAAACAGAATTTCCGGAAAATTGGTTGACACAAGGTATTCAGATCAAGATTGTATATCCTTTCCATCTGAAACCTTGGCACACATCTAAACCGCTAACTTCTCGTGATGACGTCTGTTTTTTAACAATTTTTGGAAGGGAAACAGAACTGCCTTTTGGCTCTCCCCGAAAAACACCTTCCTTTTTTGAGCCCATTTTAAAGGAACTCGAAAAAAAAATTGGAAAATATGAAAAGGTTACAGCTGAAAGCGTTTTAAAAAAAATAATAATAAAATTATTTAAAAAAGTTTCAAAAGAAACAAGAACAACAAACCAAAATCTTCCGTTTATAGAAAAAGACCTCTCCAAGGGTAAACCAATTTTATTATTTAGATCGAGAGAAATAGGTGGAATGGAAAAAGAAAAAGATTCTAGAATAAGCAACCAGATAATTGATGAATCTTTTAGTCAAATTCAAAAAATTCAAATTCCAGATTGGACAAATTCTTCACTGATAGAAACTAAAATGCAAGATATGACTGATAGAACAAGTACAATCAAAAATCAAATAGAAAGAATTACCGAAGAGAAAAAAAAAGTAACTCTAGAACTAGATATTAGTACTTACAAAAAAAGTTGTAGATTAGAGTTGTCAAAAAAGATTTGGCAAATAGTAAAACTAAAAAACATAATATGTAAATTTCATTATTTTAGAAAATTTTTCATTCAAAGAATATATAACGATATTTGTTTATCTACTATTCATATTTGCCAAACGAATACACAACTCTTTGTTGAATCGACAAAAAATTTGATTGAAAAATATATTTCCAAGAATGAAACAAATAAAAAAATAATTAATAAAAAAACTAAAAATACAATTCACTTTATTTCAAATATAAAAACTTATAATAGTTGTAAGAAAAATTCAGAAATTTTTTGTGATTTATCCAACTTGTCACAAGCATATGTATTTTACAAAATATCGCAAACCGGGGTTGTTAACTTGTCTAAATTAAGATCCGTTCTTCAACATCATGGAACATCTTTCTTCCTTAAAACTCAAATGAAAGACTCCTTTCGAACACAAGGAATATTTCAGTCTGAAGTAATACATAAGAAACTTCAGCGGTCTATAACGAGTCAATGGAAAAATTGGTTAAGAGGGAATTATCAATACGATTTATCTCAGATTATCTGGTCTAGCTTAATGTCACAAAAACAAAAATGGCGAAATAGGGTTAATCGATATTGTAGGTCTCAAAAAAAAGATTTAAAAAAATGGAATTCATGTGGAAAATACCAATTAAGTCATTACAAGAAAAAAAAGGGTCCTAACTCATTATCGAATCAAAAAGATAATTTTCAAAAATGCTATAGATATGATCTTTTATCATATAAATCCATTAATAATGAAAATAAAGGTGACTCGGTTTTTTATAGATCAATCCCTCAAGTAACTAAAAGGCAAGCGGTTTCTGATAATTACAACATGTCGCAAAACTCCTTGTTTGCGATAACAGGAAGTATCCCTATCAATATTTTTATAGGAAGAATAGAAAGGGTATATATTCCATATATAGAAAAAAATCTTAATAGAAAATATTTTAATTGGGAAAATATCTATTTTGATCTTAGAAAAAAAGTGGCTATTGAATCCTGGGTCGCGGTAAATCCCAGCAGTAATCAAAAGACTCGAATTGGGACTAATAATTTTCAATTAATTGATCCAATTGATAAAGAAGAAGAGGAAGAGATCAATCCCAGCAGTAATCAAAAGACTCCAATTGGGACTAATAAGGATGAAATATTTTATGCAATTGATAAAGAAGAAGAGGAAGAGATCAATCCCGAAGAAGAGATCAATCCCAGCAGTAATCAAAAGACTCCAATTGGGACTAATAACGATCAATTAATTGATCCAATTGATAAACAAGAAAAAGACCCTTTTTATATTCCGATTAATCAAAATCCAGAAATCAATCAACCTAATTCTCCAAATTCTTTTTTTGATTGGATGGGAATGAATGAACAAATACTAAATCGTCCCATCTCGAATCTGGAACTTTGGTTCTTCCCAGAATTTGTGCGGCTTTTTAATGTATATAAAACGAAACCGTGGATTATACCAAGCAAATTACTTCTTTTAAATTCGAATCTAAGTGAAACCGATAATAAAAAGAAAAACATCGCTGAAAACCAAAATCTTGAAGAAGAAGATTCCGCGAAATCAGACATGAAAAAAGGTACAAAGAAAAGTAAAACCAATAGTGAAAAGAAAAGTGAAACCGATAGTGAAAAGAAAAGTGAAACCGATAGTGAAAAGAAAAGTGAAACCGATAGTGAAAAGAAAAGTGAAACCGATAGTGAAAAGAAAAGTCTAAGTATAAGAGAGCTAAGAGAGTTATTCATGAAAAAGTATTTCCTTTTGCAATTGAGATGGGATCAAAGGAATATCGGTCAAAACATTCGCAAAAATGTCCGGATATTAGCTCTCCCGAAGAGCTCGATAAATCTAGAAACCATGACTCTATCATGCATTGAAAGGAGAAAATTACAATTGAATGTAATGTGGAAGTCGAAGAGCAATTTGAGTATTCTAAAATTTTTCAAAAGCATAGGAGTGGTTGTGGACCGCCTTGGACTGTCTGTAAAAAACAATGGGCAATTTCTTATGTATCAAACCATAGGTATTTCGTTGGTTCATAAGAGTAAAAACAAAACTAATCAACAATACCGAAAACAAAGAATAATTCGAGCTAGAGAGAACAATCATTTTGATGCGCTTGTTCTTGAAAATATTTTATCGTCTAGACGTCGTAGAGAATTGAGAATTCTAATTTGTTTCAATTCAAACAATTGGAATGATGTGGATACCAATTCCGTATTTTTCAACGAAAACAGGGTAAAAAACTGTAGTCACTTTTGGGAAGAAAGGAACCTTCGTGATAAGGAGAAAAATGAATTAATTCAATTCAAGTTTTTTCTTTGGCCCAATTATCGATTGGAAGATTTAGCTTGTATGAATCGTTATTGGTTTGATACTAATAACGGCAGTCGTTTCAGTATCTTAAGGATCCACATGTATCTACCATTGAAAATTCGTTGATAGTATTACTATATACCCTGTAGCAGGGTATATGATAGAAAACAAATGCACACATGCCTTATCTTATACCTCATTCGAATCTCACTGAATAGAGGATACAGCGTATCCATTAGACCTATAAATTATCAATGAATCCAAAGATATTCATTTCATTTTAGGTCTAATTGATTCACTTTTGTGAATACAAAAATGTACGAGATTCTTATCTGAATTCAAAATAGGATTTTGAATTCATTGGAATGGATAAACTGAGGAGTTCAGAAAGCAATTTATTCTATATCAATCATTCAAATTATTGGCATTCTTTTTATTGATCAATAAAATTCGTTAAAATATATATCAGGGAAGGGGATCAATTCTTTTTTTATGGTAAAAAACTTATTCATTTCGGTTATTTCTCAAGAAGAAACCAAAGAAAACAGAGGGTCCGTTGAATTTCAAATATTCAATTTCACCAATAAGATACAGAGACTTACTTCCCATTTAAAATTGCACAAAAAAGACTATTTATCTCAGAAAGGTTTGCGTAAAATTTTGGGAAAACGTCAACGGCTGCTAGCTTATTTGTCAAAAAAAAATAAAGTACGTTATAAAGAATTAATTGAGAAATTGGATATTCGAGAGACAAAAACTCATTAATTTTTAATTTGAGGAGTCATTTGTTTTTAACTTATTTGTTTCGTTTCAATTTTGATGAACCTCTTTTCACATTCAGCAATTCATGGAAGAATTACATGGAAGAACGAATCGGTAAAAAATTTATGACTGCACCAGCTACAAGAAAAGACCTCATGATAGTCAATATGGGTCCTCACCACCCATCAATGCATGGTGTTCTTCGACTTATTCTTACTCTCGATGGTGAAGATGTTATTGACTGCGAACCAATATTGGGTTATTTACACAGAGGGATGGAGAAAATTGCGGAAAACCGAACAATTATACAATATTTGCCCTATGTCACACGTTGGGATTATTTAGCTACTATGTTTACAGAAGCAATAACCGTAAATGGACCTGAACGATTGAGCAATATTCAAGTACCTAAAAGAGCTAGCTATATCAGAGTCATTATGTTGGAGTTAAGTCGTATAGCTTCCCATTTGTTATGGCTCGGTCCATTTATGGCGGATATTGGGGCGCAGACTCCTTTCTTCTATATTTTTCGAGAAAGAGAGTTGATATATGACCTATTCGAAGCTGCCACCGGTATGCGAATGATGCATAATTTTTTTCGTATCGGGGGAGTAGCTGCTGATCTACCCCATGGCTGGATAGATAAATGTTTGGATTTTTGCAATTATTTTTTAACAGGGGTTGCTGAATATCAAAAACTTATTACACAGAATCCCATTTTTTTAGAACGAGTTGAAGGTATAGGCACTATTAGGGCAGAAGAAGCACTCAATTGGGGTTTATCCGGACCAATGCTACGAGCTTCGGGAATCGAATGGGATCTTCGTAAAATCGATCAGTATGAGTGTTACGACGAATTTGCTTGGGAGGTTCAATGGCAAAAAGAGGGGGATTCTTTAGCTCGTTATTTAGTAAGAATCGGCGAAATGGAAGAATCCATAAAAATGATTCAACAGGCCCTGGAAGGAATTCCGGGGGGGCCTTATGAGAATTTAGAAATCCGACGTTTTGATAGAGTAAAACATCCCCAATGGAATGATTTTGAATACCGATTCATTGCTAAAAAAACCTCTCCTATTTTTGAATTATCGAAGCAAGAACTTTATGTGAGAGTCGAAGCTCCAAAGGGAGAATTGGGAATTTTTCTGATAGGAGATCAGAGCGTTTTTCCTTGGAGATGGAAAATTCGTCCACCGGGTTTGATCAATTTGCAAATTCTTCCTCAGGTGGTTAAAAGAATGAAATTGGCTGATATTATGACGATACTAGGTAGCATAGATATCATTATGGGGGAAGTTGATCGTTGAAATGATAATTGATACAACACAAATCCAGGCTATCCATTCCTTTTCCGGATTGGAATCCGTAAAAGTCAAAGAAGTCTATGGGATCATATGGATACTTGCCCCTATTTTTACTATTGTATTAGGAATCACAATGGGTTTACTAGTAATTGTTTGGTTAGAAAGGGAAATATCCGCGGGAATACAACAACGTATTGGCCCCGAATATGCGGGTCCTTTAGGAATTCTTCAAGCTTTAGCAGATGGTATCAAACTCCTTTTGAAAGAAAGCCTTCTTCCATCTCGAGGGGATACTCGCTTATTCCGTATCGGACCTTCCATAGCAGTGATATCCGTTTTTCTAAGTTATTTAGTAATTCCTTTTGGTTATAAGCTTGTTTTAGCCGATCTTAGTATTGGGGTTTTTTTCTGGATCGCCGCTTCAAGTATTGCTCCCGTTGGACTTCTTATGTCCGGATATGGATCAAATAATAAATATTCCTTTTTAGGCAGAATCTCTGATATTGAAAATAAAAAAGTCTCTTTTAGAGAAGAAAGCGCTGAACTAGAAAGGCAAACAGCCGATAGATTGGAAAGCGAATTCGCACTTGAGGCAGAAAAGGTGAATTTAAAAGAATTAATAGATTCTTTTTTAGAAAATACAGCTGCCTTGGAACGAGCACAAGCTACTATACAAGCTCCAGAGGGTTCTTTGAAAAACGAAGGACATTCTTTAATCCGAACTACAAATGCACTGAGAGAAGCTCAGTTTGTACTGATCGAGCGCAATGATTCTTTGAATGAAAGAGATTTCCTACTCACAAAATATCATAAGATGTTATCTTGGATATATTTTGATCGTAATTTGGAAGAAGAAACTCCTCCTATTTTGCGATTCGAACCCTCTACTATTTTTGAATTAGAACTTTCTACTCTTTGGGGAGGAGAACCTTCGCGGCCTACTAATGAAACAAATGAAAGAAATAAATCCTGTAATTATAGTTGTATAGCCAATAGAAAACTCTTACCCAATTTAAGTAATTTTAAACATAAGAACTTAATTTGGGTAAGTTTTTTTTTAACCTAGTATAATTGAGTTTTCTTAATTTTTGTAAAACAGAAAAATAAAGATTGATACAAAAAAGAAATAAAAAAACAAATAAAAAGGAATTCTCGCATATCCTAAATATTTGATACCTTCGCTAGCAATAAAACTAAGAAAAGCAAAACAATTAAATATTTGGTCAATAATTCTTAAATCAAAACAACGAATAATTTGAGAAAACCTTCGTACTTGGCAAACAAAAAAATTCTTATAAAAAGTATCTATATAAGCACGATTATAGGCCCAGTCATATATCACAAAGACTATTTTGTCGCGAATAACTCTCTTAAGGCTTTTTTGATGAAACGAATTAATGAATAGAAAACTTTTGAAAGACGAATAGGTGGGTTTATATAATAAAAATGCTATAAATATTCCGCAATAAGCAATCCCCACGGAAATTACCGTATGCTTTAAAAACTCGGCTAAATCTGTTGAATTAGTGTGATGCAAAAGATAAATAGCAGGATGTAACCATTGGGTTAAGATGTCGAGATTGAAACCAAGCTCCTTCGGAATTCCTAAGAATCCAATTAGAAAAGTTACAAAACACAATAAAATTTGTGGAAATAACATAGTATTTTCTGATTCAAAAGGATCAGAAGTATAAGAAATTTTGGTTTGATTCTCCCCTTTCTCATCAATTGTGAAAAAGCGAAAATTTTTGTTAATTGGCTTTGAACGCTTTTTTCCCCATAGAGACATTGAATCAGCAGGGTTATTTTTTTTTCCACTATAATTTTGAAAACCAATGTTTAAATGTCCTTCAAAAGTCATTAAATAAATCCGAAACATATAAAATGCGGTTAATCCCACTGTGCCCCAAGCTATTAGGGCGAAAA